ATCGAGGTAATCATATTTGTTTCGGTAAATATGCTCTTCAGGCACTTGAACCTGCTTGGATCACATCTAGACAAATCGAAGCAGGTCGACGAGCAATGACACGAAATGCACGCCGTGGTGGAAAAATATGGGTCCGTATATTTCCAGACAAACCAGTTACAGTAAGACCTGCTGAAACACGTATGGGTTCGGGGAAAGGATCCCCTGAATATTGGGTAGCTGTTGTTAAACCGGGGCGAATACTATATGAAATGGGTGGAGTAACCGAAAATATAGCTAGAAGGGCTATTTTAATAGCAGCATCTAAAATGCCTATACGAACTCAATTTATTATTTCGGGATAAAAATGTAGAACCGACAGAGATGAATCTTAGGGATAAAACAAAAACGCAGGTTTCTTTTTTTGGACAAACAATATTTCTTTTATTTTCTTCATCCTTTGCATTGGAAGAATAAACAAAAAATTTGATATGATTCAACCTCAGACCCATTTAAATGTAGCGGATAACAGCGGGGCTCGAGAATTGATGTGTATTCGAATCATAGGAGCTAGTAATCGTCGATATGCTCATATTGGTGACGTTATTGTTGCTGTGATTAAAGAAGCAGTACCAAATATGCCCCTAGAAAAATCAGAAGTAGTGAGAGCTGTAATTGTTCGTACCTGTAAAGAACTAAAACGTGACAGCGGTATGACAATACGATATGATGACAATGCTGCAGTTGTGATTGATCAAGAAGGAAATCCAAAAGGAACTCGAATTTTTGGGGCAATCCCCCGTGAATTGAGAAAATTGAATTTTACTAAAATAGTTTCATTAGCTCCCGAGGTATTATAAAATAAAATGAGATCGTGATATCTTTGGGGTATTTGAAAGAAATAGATTAAGAACTAGATTAATTCGTAGATTGTGTCTCACGCATATACCTTGCAAAATTCCTATTCATAAATCAATAAAAAAAAAAAGAAAAACATGTTGATTATATCCAATTTTGAGACACCAATAATTTTAGTTCATCATGGGTAGAGACACTATTGCTGAGATAATAACCTCTATACGAAATGCTGATATGGATAGAAAAAGAGTTGTTCGCATAGCATCTACTAATATTACCGAAAATATTGTTAAAATACTTTTCCGAGAGGGTTTTATCGAAAACGTCAGAAAACATCGAGAAAAAAACAAATATTTTTTGGTTTTAACCCTTCGACATAGAAGGAATGGGAAAAGACCCTATAGAAATTTTTTAAATTTAAAACGGATCAGTAGACCCGGTTTACGAATCTATTCTAACTCTCAACGAATTCCTAGAATTTTAGGTGGGATGGGAATTGTAATTCTTTCTACTTCTCGGGGTATAATGACAGACCGGGAGGCTCGACTAGAACGAATCGGTGGAGAAATTTTGTGTTATATATGGTAATCCATTTAATATCCAAATGGGATCCGAAACCTCTTCCTATTTGTAAAAAAAAAAAGAAAGGGGGTGAGTTGTCTAATATCGTCTTTCCTCCATTAATTGATACTTCAGGGGGGCTTTACCTGAAATGAAAGAACAAAAATGGATTCATGAAGGTTTAATTACTGAATCGCTTCCCAATGGCATGTTCCGAGTTCGGTTAGATAATGAAGATCTGATTCTAGGTTACGTTTCAGGAAAGATCCGACGTAGTTTTATACGGATACTGCCAGGAGATAAAGTCAAAATTGAAGTAAGTCGTTATGATTCAACCAGAGGACGTATAATTTATCGACTCCGAAACAAGGATTCGAAAGATTAGGTCATTTTTATTCGATACGATTCGAGATGCAAAATTTCAAGAAACTTATTTTCTACCAAAAAAGAATTAAGATAAGGAATGACAAATATGAAAATAAGAGCTTCCGTTCGAAAAATTTGTGAAAAATGTCGACTAATCCGTAGGCGGGGGCGCATTATAGTAATTTGTTCCAACCCGAGACATAAACAAAGACAAGGATAATCAGACCCGCTAAAGGGCTCAATGTACAAATAAGAAATCTGTTTTGACATAAAATGGATATATCCATATATTTCTGACTCATATTTATGAGATGATACAATATGGCAAAAGCTATACCGAGAACTGGTTCACGTAGGAATGTACGTATTGGTTCACGTAAGAGTGCACGTAGAATACCAAAGGGAGTTATTCATGTTCAAGCAAGTTTCAATAATACCATAGTCACAGTTACAGATGTGCGGGGGCGGGTGGTTTCCTGGTCCTCGGCCGGTACTTGTGGATTCAAGGGTACGAGAAGAGGGACACCCTTTGCCGCTCAAACTGCTGCAGCAAATGCTATTCGTACAGTAGTTGATCAAGGTATGCAACGAGCAGAAGTCATGATAAAAGGTCCCGGTCTCGGAAGAGACGCAGCATTACGAGCTATTCGTAGAAGTGGTATACTATTAACTTTCGTACGGGATGTAACCCCTATGCCACATAATGGCTGTAGACCTCCGAAAAAAAGACGTGTGT